AAATGCAAACGTGTATTGATTTTTAATCATGAACTCGAAAATACCAATGGTTATAGTAATTCCCAAGATACTAATAATAATGATGAAAGGGACGACATTACTTTGATACGTTATTCACAACAATCGGATTTTCGTCGAGACATAATCAAAGGCTCAATGCGCGCTCAAAGGCGTAAAACAGTTATTTGGAAAACCTTTCAAGCAAACGTACACTCCTTTCCTTTTTTGGACAGAATCGACAAAGATGTTTATTTTTCTTTTGATATGTTGAGGCCGATAAAAAAAAAATTTCAACATTGGCTATGGAAAAAGCCAGAATTAAAAATTTCAGACTATAGAGAGAAAAAATCAAAAGATAAAAAAAAAGAAGAAGAAAAAAGAAGGGAGAATGCACGTATAGAAATAGCAGAAACCTGGGATAGCATTGTAGTTGCTCAAGTAATAAGAGGTTTTGTATTAGTAATCCAATCAATTCTGAGAAAATATATTATATTACCCTCATTGATAATAGTTAAAAATATTGGTCGTATACTATTATTTCAATTTCCTGAATGGTCGGAGGATGTAAAAGATTGGAAGAGAGAAGTGCATGTTAACTGCACTTATAATGGTGTTCAATTAGCAGAAAAAGAATTTCCGAAAAACTGGTTAATAGATGGTATTCAGATAAAGATCCTATTTCCTTTTCGTCTGAAACCTTGGCACAAATCTAAGCTTAAGCTACGAAACAATTATAAGGATCCAATGAAAAATAAAGAACAACAAAATGATTTTTGTTTTTTAACAGTTTGGGGAATGGAAACTGAACTTCCTTTTGGTTCGCCCAGAAAACAACTTTCATTTTTTGAACCTATTTTTAAAGAACTCAAAAAAAGACTTATAAAATTAAAAAAGAAATGTTTTAGAATTCTAATAATTTTAAAAGAAAGAACAAAATTATTTCTAAATGTCTCAAAAGAAAGAAAAAAATGGGTTATTAAAAATATTGTATTTTTAAAAAAAATAATAAAAGAACTTTCAAAAATGAACCCAATTCTATTAGTTGGATTAAGAGAAATAGAACTATATGAATTGAGTGAAAGCAAAAAAGAAAAAAATTGGATAATCGATAACGAGCTAATTCATGAACCGTCCATTAACATTCAATCTACAAATTGGACAACTTTTTCATTAACAAAAAAAAAAATACAAGATCTAACTAATAGAACAAACACAACCATAAATCAAATACAAAAAATTTCAAAAGACAACAAAAAAGGATTTATAAGCCCACATATAAATATTAGTTCTAACAAAATTAGTTATAATGATAAAAGATTGGAATCACCAAAAAATATTTTACAGCTATTAAAAAGAAGAAATGTTCGACTAATCCATAAATCAAATTATTTTATAAAATTTTTCATTGAAAGAATATATAGAAATATCTTTTTATTTATCAGTAATATTCCTAGAATAAATGCACAACTTTTTTTTTTTTTTTTTGAATCATTCAAAAAAATTGTTAATAAAACCAGTTCCTATAATAACTATATTTACAATAATGAAAGAAATCAAGAAAAAATTGATAAAACAAATCAAAAGATAACGCAGTTTATTTCGACTATAAAAGAGTCACTTTCTAATATTAATAATAAGAACTTGGAAACTTTTTGTAATTTCTCTTATTTGTCACAAGCATATGTCTTTTACAAATTATCACAAAGCCGGGGTTTTAACTTTTTTAATTTATATAAGTTAAGATTAAGATCTGTCTTTCAATATTTTCAATATAATGGAGCTTTTCTTTTTCTTAAGAATGAAATAAAGGATTATTTTCTTGAAAAACAAAAAATATTTCATTCCGAATTAAGACATAAGAACATCCCCAATTATGAAATAAATCAATGGAAAAATTGGTTAAGGGGTTATTATCAAAATAATTTATCTCAGTCTAGATTAGTACCACAAAAAGGTAGAAATATAGTAAATCAACACTCTATAGCTCAAAATAACCATTTAAACAAATATGATTCATATGAAAAAAAGCCATTAATTAACTCCGAAAAAAAAAATGTTAAAAAAAAATATAGATATGATCTTTTATCATATAATTTTATTAATTATGAAGATAAGAAAAACTCATCTATTTATGGATTACCATTACAAGTAAATAATAACCAAGAGATTTTTTATAATTATCCCGAACATAAACGAAAATTATTTAATATGCTGGTAGGTATCCCTATTAATAATTATCTAGTAGAAGATAATATTATAGATATAAAGAACAATACGGATAGAAAAAATTTCGATTGGATAATTCTCCATTTTTGTCTTAGAAAGAAAATGGATATTAGGGCCTGGATCAATATGGATACTGACGCCAACAGTAATAAATATACTAAACCTAGGGCTAATAATTATAAAATAATTGATAAAATCGACAAGAAAGATCTTTTTTATCCCATGATTCATCAAAATCAAGAAATTAATCCATCAAAAAAAAAACTTTTTGATTGGATGAGAATGAATGAAGAAATACTAAGTTGTCCCATATCGAATCTCGAACTTTGGTTTTTCCCAGAATTTTTGATACTTTATACTTCGTATAAGATTAAACCATGGTGCATACCAATCAAATTTATCCTTTTAAATCTTAATGTAAATGAAAATGCCAGTGGAAATGAAAATAAAAAAACGACTGGAAAGAAAAAAATAGATATTTTTATATCAATATTTTCAAATGAAAAAAAATATCTTGAATTAGAAAAACAAAATAAAGTCGAAAAAGAATGCGGAATCAAAACAGATTTTGAATCAACTCTCTCAAACCAAGAAAAAGATATTGAAGAAAATTATGCGGTATCAAAGATGAAAAAAAATAAAAAACAATCCAGGACCAACATGGAAGCGGAGTTTGATTTCTTACTAAAAAGATATTTGCTTTTTCAATTGAGATGGGACGATTCTTTAAATAAAAAAATGATCGATAACATCAAAGTATATTGTTCCCTGCTTAGACCGATAAACCTAAGAGAAATTACTATAGCCTCTATTCAAAGGGGAGAAATAAATCTGGATCTTCTAATGATTCAGAAAAATTTCATTCTTACAGAATTGATTAAAAAGGGAATATTACTTATTGAACCAGTTCGTCTGTCTAGAAAAAATGAAGGACAATTTATTATGTATCAAACTATAGGTATTTCGTTGGTTCATAAAAGTAAGCACACAATTAATCAAAGGTACCGAGAAAAGGGCCATGTTGATACGAATAATTTTGATGAATTCATTCCAAAACATCAAAAGATGACTGAAAATCGAGACAAAAATCATTATGATTTGTTTGTTCCTGAAACTGTTTTATCCCCTAGACATCGTAGAGAATTGAGAATTCTAATTTGTTTCACTTCTAGGAATATAAATGGTATACCTAGCAATGCATTTTTTTGTAATGAAAATAAGGTAAAGAGTCCGGTTTTGAATAAAATAAAAATAAATAAAAATAATCTAATTAGATTAAAGTTCTTTCTTTGGCCTAATTATCGATTAGAAGATTTTGCTTGTATGAATCGCTATTGGTTTGATACCAATAATGGCAGTCGTTTCAGTATGGTAAGGATACATATGTATCCACAATTTAAAAATGAACTTAAGCGTGTACTGAAAAAAAGTGAAATACGGATTGATTTTATTTCCCGTACTATATTGCATATATGAAGACAAAGAGATGCACACCTATATTGTTTTCGATTCCATTATGATACACGATACTAATTTAATGACATATCAATATCTAGAAATAATGCAAAATGCAAAAATCTTCTTAGTTTATTTTAAAATTTTAGATATAATTTTTTTATCTTTTGTGAGTGCAGACGACTATCTTTTTGTTTACCTATTCGAATCCAATTTTTAAATTGGAAATTATTCAAAAAATTAAGATTATTGTATTGTGTATGCCAAATAAAAAAAAAAAAAATGAATAGCATTATTATTATTGATCAATAAAAATATCTAGCAAAGCAATAAGGGCCGGTGGGGAGGAAGATTTCATTTTATGATAAAAAAGTCATTCATCTCGGTTATTTCACACGAAGAAAAAGAAAAAGAAAAAAACAGGGGGTCTGTTGCATTTCAAATACTAAGCCTTACTAATAGGATACGAAAACTTTCTTCACATTTGGAATTGCACAGAAAAGACTATTTATCTCAGAGAGGCCTCCGTAAAATTTTGGGAAAACGCCAAAGGATGCTGTCTTATTTGTCAAAGAACAATAGAATACGTTATAAAGAATTAATTAATCAGTTAGATATTCGGGAATCAAAAACGCGTTAATTTGAATTTGAGGAAGCGTTTTGAATTATTGAATTATTTTATTTATTAGATCTTGATTTTTTTTTTTTTTTTAATGAACTTATTTTCTCTTTTCAGTAATTCATGAAAGAATCAATCGAGGAAAAAGAAAAACCTATGAATATACCAGCTCCAAGAAAAGACCTCATGATAGTAAATATGGGTCCCCACCACCCATCAATGCATGGTGTTCTTCGACTCATCGTTACTCTCGATGGTGAAGATGTTATTGACTGTGAACCAATATTAGGCTATTTACACCGAGGAATGGAAAAAATTGCGGAAAACCGAACAATTATACAATATCTGCCTTATGTAACACGTTGGGATTATTTAGCTACTATGTTCACAGAAGCAATAACCATAAATGGACCGGAGTTGTTGGGAAATATCCAAGTGCCTAAAAGAGCCAGCTATATCAGAGCAATTATGTTGGAGTTGAGCCGTATAGCTTCTCATCTGTTATGGCTTGGTCCTTTTCTGGCAGATATTGGGGCGCAGACTCCTTTCTTCTATATTTTAAGAGAAAGAGAATTAGTATATGATCTATTTGAAGCTGCCACCGGTATGAGAATGATGCATAATTTTTTTCGGATCGGAGGAGTAGCGGCTGATTTACCTCACGGCTGGATAGATAAATGTTTAGATTTTTGCGATTATTTTTTAATAGGAGTTACTGAATATCAAAAACTTATTACCCGAAATCCTATTTTTTTAGAACGAGTTGAGGGAGTAGGCGTTATTGGTAGAGAGGAAGTAATAAATTGGGGTTTATCAGGACCAATGCTGCGAGCTTCTGGAATACAATGGGATCTTCGTAAAGTTGATCATTATGAATGTTACGACGAATTTGATTGGGAAGTACAGTGGCAAAAAGAAGGAGATTCACTAGCTCGTTATCTAGTCCGAATTGGTGAAATGACAGAATCCATAAAAATTATTCAACAGGCTCTAGAAGGAATTCCAGGGGGTCCATATGAGAATTTAGAAATCCGATACTTTGATAGAGAAAGGAATCCAGAATGGAATGATTTTGACTATCGATTTATTAGTAAAAAACCCTCTCCTACATTTGAATTGCCGAAACAAGAACTCTATGTGAGAGTTGAAGCTCCAAAAGGAGAATTGGGGATTTTTTTGATAGGGGATCAGAGTGGTTTTCCTTGGAGATGGAAAATTCGCCCGCCGGGTTTTATCAATTTGCAAATTCTTCCTCAGTTAGTTAAAAGAATGAAATTGGCCGATATTATGACAATACTAGGTAGCATAGATATCATTATGGGAGAAGTTGATCGTTAAAATGATAATTCATACACCAGAAGTGCAAGATATTAATTCTTTTTCTAGATTCGAATTTTTAAAAGAGACCTATGGAATTATATGGGCCCTTATTCCTATTTTTACTCCTGTATTGGGAATCACAATAGGTGTACTAGTAATTGTATGGTTAGAAAGAGAAATATCCGCAGGGATACAACAACGTATTGGACCTGAATACGCCGGACCTTTGGGAGTTCTTCAAGCTTTAGCAGATGGGGCAAAGCTACTTTTCAAAGAAAATCTTTTTCCATCTAGAGGAGAAACTCGTTTATTCAGTATCGGACCATCCATTGCGGTCATATCCATTTTAGTAAGCTATTCGGTAGTTCCTTTTGGTTCTCACCTTGTTTTAGTGGATCTCAATATCGGTGTTTTTTTATGGATTGCCATTTCAAGTATTGCTCCCATTGGCCTTCTTATGTCAGGATACGGTTCAAATAATAAATATTCTTTTTTAGGCGGTCTACGAGCTGCTGCTCAATCGATTAGTTATGAAATACCATTAACTTTATGTGTGTTATCAATATCTCTACGTGCGATTCGTTAAGACATAAATTGTTCTCTATTTCTTCCTTTCTAGGAAAAGGGCGGAATGAATTGAGTAAATATCTTCATCTTTTATTCATTATTTGGATGGATGAACTAAATCAGATAGTTATATGAGTGAAAGAAAACAGCTTATATAATATATAAATAAGCAGTAAAAAAATTGAGTCTCATTTTCTATGTATATAGAGTTAAAGAGTTGAGCGGAAATAAACATTAAGTATAAAAAAGCGTTTGCCCCAAGATTAGGTGATTAGTCATCCTGACTTGAAGCGGGTTCAAAAGATCAACCATATTGAGTTTTCACTATCGTTTGTATGTATTCTCATACATGTATTACCTTAACGGATGATTGAACAAAAACGAGTGGATGGTTAGAAACACCAAGATACACAAAGGATTAGTAATGGAGATTATGTAAAAGAATATTTCTGCATAATATACAAAGAATATTAATTGGGGCTTTACGTTAGTAGAAATGATCAGGCAGTACGCCCGACGATTCCGATCCAGAGTATGCTCCTATTCGTCGATTAAATAAATCACTATTGGAAACGAAATAATCCTTTACTTTATTTATTTTTTTGATTTTGTAAGTCCCCCCTTTTTTCCAGAAAGAGAAAGAAGAATAGAAACGAAAAAAAAAAAAAAAGATCTTTTTTATTCTTTACTGTATACTTTTATCCTTTCCTTTCTATATACATATTTATATAGATAGAATTCGTATCATAATTTATGAATTAATGTATATAGAATTCTTTTTCGTAAGTGAAAAGGACGAGTTATTTATATTTTTACAAGTTACAAGGAGTATTTGATTGAAGAATTAAGTTATTACTCAAAAAATAAAATATTGAAATGATTATTGAAATTATTAAATAAAGGATGAGATCAATTCAGAAGTACTTTATTTTTATATTTTTAATAATTATATTATATATAATATATAATTATTAAAGCAGAACAGACAGAATTAAATTGGTCTAATTCGGGATCGAATGATAAATTTTTACCTTATCCATCTTATAAATATATCAAGATAAAATAAAATTGACCCGATCCTTAGATTTATTTAAGGTCCTCAAGGAGCCGTATGCGGTGAAAATCTCATGTACGGTTCTGGAATAGCGACGGTAACAGTGATGGTATCGCCGACTATGATTATCTAATAGTTCAAGTACAGTTGATATAGTTGAGGCGCAATCAAAATATGGTTTTTGGGGGTGGAATTTGTGGCGTCAACCTATAGGGTTTATTATTTTTATAATTTCTTCCCTAGCAGAATGTGAAAGATTACCCTTTGATTTACCAGAAGCAGAAGAAGAATTAGTAGCAGGGTATCAAACCGAATACTCGGGTATCAAATTTGGTTTATTTTACGTTGCTTCCTATCTAAACCTATTAGTTTCTTCATTATTTGTAACAATTCTTTACTTAGGTGGTTGGAATATCTCTATTCCGTACATATTTGTTTTTGATTTTTTTGAAATAAATAAAACATATGGTGTTTTTGAACCCACAATTGGTATGTTTATTACATTAGCTAAAACTTATTTGTTCTTGTTCATTCCTATCACAACAAGATGGACTTTACCTAGGCTAAGAATGGACCAGCTATTGAATCTTGGATGGAAATTTCTTTTACCTATTTCTCTCGGTAATCTATTATTAACAACTTCTTCCCAACTCTTTTCACTGTAAAAGAACATGATATCCTATATTCTCAACTTGGATGAAACAAGAGAAATAAACAAACATAAAATTATTCATATATATTCACGATATGTTCCCTATGATAACCGGGTTCATGAATTATGGTCAACAAACAGTCCGAGCTGCAAGGTACATAGGTCAAAGTTTCATGATTACCTTGTCCCACGTAAATCGTTTACCCATAACTATTCAATATCCTTATGAAAAGGTAATCGCTGCGGAGCGTTTCCGCGGTCGAATCCATTTTGAATTTGATAAATGTATTGCTTGTGAAGTATGTGTTCGTGTATGTCCTATAGATCTGCCCGTCGTTGATTGGAAATTGGAAACTGATATTCGCAAGAAACAATTACTTAATTACAGTATTGATTTCGGAATCTGTATATTTTGTGGTAACTGTGTTGAGTATTGTCCAACAAATTGTTTATCAATGACTGAAGAATATGAGCTTTCTACTTATGATCGTCACGAATTGAATTATAATCAAATTGCTCTAGGTCGTTTACCAATGTCAGTAATTGACGATTATACAATTCGAACAATTCTCCTCAAATAAAAAATAAGTAAATAGAAAAATTTTGAATCACTAAGGTTCATTAAAGAAATGAGTTTTTTCGTTTTGTTTGGTCTGAATAACTACAAATCTCAACTATTGATTGGTTGGTAAGAAGTACGTCTCAATTTGGATTGAAAGGATTGAAAATTCATTAATTAATATATCTAACATTATTTCGAAATGTATAGTTTCGGATTCGAACTACTCTATTCAGATAAAACATAAAATTAGTCCAAGAACTGTACCCCACATTAATTCACACCCCTTAGGATTTAATTCAATTAGAAATTTATTACGAATCATCAACAATTTTTTCTGGTCTGGTCTCAATAAGGTCATGAAAAACATTTCAATTTATTTATCTCTTATTTTACATAAAATGGATTTGCCTGGACCAATACATGATTTTCTTTTAGTCTTTCTGGGATTAGGTCTTATCTTAGGAGGTATAGGAGTAGTATTACTTACCAACCCAATTTATTCTGCCTTTTCGCTGGGATTAGTTCTTGTTTCTATATCCTTATTATATATTCTATCAAATTCATATTTTGTAGCCGCCGCACAACTCCTTATTTACGTGGGAGCTATAAATGTTTTAATCATATTTGCTGTGATGTTCATGAATGATTCAGAATATTACAAAGATTTTAATCTTTGGACCGTTGGGAATGGGTTTACTTTGCTGATTTGTACAAGTATTTTTGGTTTACTAATAACTACTATTACGGATACATCATGGTACGGGATTATTTGGACTACAAGATCAAACCAGATTATAGAGCACGATTTGATAAGTAATAGTCAACAAATTGGAATTCATTTATCAACAGATTTTTTTCTTCCATTTGAATTCATCTCAATAATTCTTTTAGCCGCTTTGATAGGTGCAATTACCGTGGCGCGCCAATAATAAATCTATAAAATTTAAATTGGTAACAGCAATATAAATGAAACTTCATTCTGTGTTATCACATTTATTTACCTTCAATTAGAATTCTAATTTAAAATTGTTTATGTCTAAAATCTAAATTCTTTTACTTTTATTCGATCTATTACCAATATATTTCTTTATTCCGTACTTTTTATATTATAGTCAATTCAATCCTTTCTATTATTGTTCATATTATATTGAAATGAATCGAAATTGATAAGGAGTTGGTCAATGATGCTCGAACATGTACTTGTTTTGAGTGCCTACTTATTTTCTATCGGTATCTATGGATTGATCACCAGCCGAAATATGGTTAGAGCTCTTATGTGTCTTGAACTTATACTGAATGCGGTTAATATAAATTTTGTAACATTTTCTGATTTTTTTGATAGTCGCCAATTAAAAGGAAATATTTTTTCCATTTTTGTTATAGCCATTGCAGCCGCTGAAGCCGCCATTGGACCAGCTATTGTTTCGTCAATTTATCGTAACAGAAAATCAACTCGTATCAATCAATCGAATTTGTTGAATAAGTAGTATGAATGATAAGTAGTATTAACCATACAAATTATAATATTCATAAATTCGACTTAGT